ACCCGCCTCCGTGGATATCTTTGCTTCGGAACAAAGCAATTAGAATTAGGCTCGGTCAACTGGAATGTGTATTATCCATATGGGAGATCTTCCAATTGAGGAGATCCATCGACCTGAGACGAAGAGAAAGGTCTATCTATCTTCTTTAGTTATTCAATGAAACCAATGATTCGTTATTGGAGCAGATAGCAACAACCATTTCAGCGGACATGCGTATTTTCCGATGGATTTACATGGTTTCATTAGTAGAAATTGTTTGATGTAGCGAGTAATAGGCTCTTTCGCCGTTCAAGAATTCTTGTTTAGGCAGTTCATATCATCCACACATAGTGATCTAAGATTTCAATTCTTCCATGTTTCAGCAGTAGCATATTGTTCCATGGAGCTAAGGCCAAAAAGATGGAAGAAACAAGTGTTTCCACGACTCTACCATCCGGCCAATTCTGTTCCACTTCATCCCCTTTTCATGGGCACATATCTTTACGGCTAAGGAATGGGGAATCTTTCTCCTGTTACATGAATCAAATGTTTCATTTCATCCGGGAAAAGCCATCTCTTTCTCAACAATGTCTTTGTCATTTGATCCAATAGCGTTCCGTTAGATAGGAACAGATTTGATAAATACTGATAACTCTCGGATAGAGTATTAGAACGGAAAGATCCATTAGATAATGAACTATTGGTTCTAAACCATCTCTGGCGATGAATCAACAATTCGAAGTGCTTTTCTTGCGTATTCTTGATGAACCAGCGTTTATATATAGATGTAGGAGGATTTGTTTGGGAAGCAATAAGTCCCTTTGACATCTCTTCATCTGCAAAGAATTCTCGACGTGAAAACACAGAGACAGAGGGCTGATCTTTGAATAGGGAAAAGAATGGATCCGCAGGGTCCCAAATGAATTGGCTTGTTCGAAAAAAGCCTTGTTCTTTGGAAGATCTATCTCGTGTCTGGTACTGCACGGTTCCACTCTGCAAGAACTCCGAATCATTCTCTTGAAGCTCATCCTCTTTATGATAAATGATCCATTTGCCCCGAAATGACCCAGTCCAATAGGGAAATCCCAATTCCGTGGGCCTTTCGATACAATCAAATAGATTGCCACAAGGGCGCCATATTCTAGGAGCCCAAACTATGTGATTGAAGAAATCCTCCTCTATCTGTTGCGGATCAAGGGCCCCTTCCCCTTCTTCAAACTCCGATTCGTATTTTTCATATAGAAATCTCTGATCAACGATAGAACAAGATCCATTTTGCATCATATCTAACTGATTCCTTGGTTCGGACCGAAGAAGTAATGTCACTCGATTATTATCAAACTGACTGCAATATTTTTCTGTCCGTGAGGATCCCGCCAGAGCGCCTTCTACTTCTAATAGTAATAATAGTAATAGGCCATGAACTAGATCAGAATCATTCTCAACGAATCCATAAGAAGTGATCCAATTTTTTTCATCGTGTCTGGATGAAGACCAAAGATCTTGAGCGACCGATCCGGCAGAACAACTCAAAAGATAAAGAAGTATCGTGAATTTCTTCATGCTCGTTCCAAGTTCGAAGTACCATTTGTACAAATAAGAATCCCCTCCCTTACATGATTTCTTCTTCATATAGATAGATATAGGATCTATGGGGCAATTACTTAGAAGTACATTTTGTGTAACAGCCCTTCCTATCTGATAGAAAAGGATCCCATGATCCTGAACCGATCTTATCTGGGATCGAAAATCCCAAGTTTTTCTATGAAGAGCTGATCTAATTGTATTAGTTTCTATAATGGATTTCTTCTGTGTAATACTAATTGATAGGGCCTCATTGATAAGTGCTACAAGATCTCGCGCATTGGAACCCATGGTTATGGACCCGAATCCGTTAGTATGGAACATCTTCTTTTCCAAGTGAAATCCCCTAGTATATGAAAGAATGAAAAAGTGCTTTCGTTGTTGTGGAAGAAGAAGCCTTCGTATCTTAATGCATGTATTTAATTTATTCGGAGCTATTAGAGCGGGATCCACTTTTTGGGGAATATGAGTCGAAGCAATAACAAGAATCTTTCCAGTGGAACATCTTTCACAATCCCTGGAGAGATCGTTCTCTAATAGACCGAGGGATAAGTAATTCGACTCATTCACATGCAGATCATGAATGTTTGGAATCCATATTATGCAAGGAGACATTGCTTTTGCTAATTCGAATTGAAGGGTGATATCAAATCGGTCTATTTTCGGCGTCATATACATAGTTAGCAGCTCCGTATCAATATCAAGGTCATCATCACTATAATCAATATCGTCACTCTCATCAATATCGATATCGTCACTATCATCAATATCGATATCATCAATAAGATAACCTTTAGGCTTGTCATCCAGGAACTTGTTCGGAAATACCGTAATGAAAGGAACATAGGAGTTTGTCGCTAGGTATTTGACCAAACAGGATCGTCCAGTTCCTATAGAACCTATCACTAAAATACCTCTAGAAGGGGATAGGGCTAAG